ATATTGACAATTTCAAAAAAATGATCATACTATGATCATAGTTATGAGGGCGGTTGGGCAAGTGGGCCCCCATCGTCTAGTGGTTTAGGACATCTCTCTTTCAAGGAGGCAGCGGGGATTCGAATTCCCCTGGGGGTAGGGTACTACGAAAGGAAGTTGATCATGGATTACCAATAAGCCTAGAATAGATTCTTCCTGGGTCGATGCCCGAGCGGTTAATGGGGACGGACTGTAAATTCGTTGGCAATATGTCTACGCTGGTTCAAATCCAGCTCGGCCCAAGAATTCGCCAATCGACCATGAGATGGTAGAAACCCCATTGTGATTGGGATTGAAAAATACTCCATACGAAATACGAAGAAAAAAAAAAGAATCGAATTTTATGCTAGATCCCTTATTTCTCTGGGATTGTAGTTCAATTGGTTAGAGCACCGCCCTGTCAAGGCGGAAGCTGCGGGTTCGAGCCCCGCCAGTCCCGACGGATCCAATATCCAATAATAAATTCGCTTTTTCCTTTCTATGAACTACAAAAGGGTGTCAGGGTCGGAATTTCATTCCCAAAGCAAAAAAGGAGTCTTTATTTCGTTTTTCTTTCCTATTTTTTTTGTTTAGGTTTGTATGTAACTATGTGACTAATCGGAGTGAAAAAGAAATCTGATGATACTTCATCAGATGATTGATTGTAGAAAGAAGATACAAGGTAGGTTATAGAAAAAACAAGTAAACGGATGCTAAAAAAAGGAATTTTGGGTTGATTGGCTCAGCAATCAAAATCTAATTGGGGTTGGGTATGGATAAAATAACTTCCTTTGTTATAATGTTATACTATTCAAGTCTCGACGACAAGTTTATTTGATAGATCGGATATTGTTATTCATGATATTGATCTCATTCAAGACCATGGAGAGGGAATTCATTCATTGAATTTATAGACGAAAGATTTATTATCTCTAGGGGATTAAATCCCGAGTTATTGCGAAGTAAAAAAAATCCGATGAGATTATGGAAGTAAATATTCTTGCATTTATTGCTACTGCACTATTCATTCTAGTTCCTACCGCTTTTCTACTTATCATTTACGTAAAAACAGTAAGCCAAAATAATTAATTCAATTGAATGAAACTTTCCTTCTGAGTTTTTCTCAAAAATTGACGAAGTCAAATGAAAAGTATTTCAATTTCCCGTATTAACTTAAATGAAATGGGGCGGACTATAATCGCCAATATTCTATGAATTCGATAGTATGGAAAGAAAAAGATGAATCTTTCTTTCCATACTATCGAATTCATAACCTACTAGACTAATAGACTAAAGTCAGTTTCTATAGACCAATCTACACTATCCTCTTGTGTGTATATTAATTTGATATATTATAGTGTAGGGAATTGACATAACACTTAATTTGGTACATTTATTTGTTCCAATCAGCTGAATCCCCCCTTTTTCGAAATACAAACACGGGAATCACTGAAATATATCTTGGATTGAAAAAGTATGATTTATATCATAGATTCCTTGATTTATCCTAGATTCCCTGATTGGAATCTAATGGGATTGGATATTCAGATATTTTTTCTTTGAAAAATCGTTCAAAACACGTTTCAGAACAAGAACGATCTATAAAACAATTGAGATGGTTTGATTTCTCAACTAAATTCAATTAGTAGTACTTTTAGAGCCCACTTCTTCCCCACACTACGAGTGAAAGGGAAAATGTAAAGACTACCATTAAAGCAGCCCAAGCAAGATTTACTATATCCATGTGAATTATGTCCCCTATCTATATAAATACGAAGGAATTTTCCCTCACTAATAATAGTGGAATCAATGGCGCAGAGTCAAAAAGGGATTCTGGCCGAACACTATTGAGAAACCAATCCAATCGGGAAAGATTAAACACAAGGAAAATACCTAGTAACATCCCAAGGAAATGAGAAAATCTATGAAGCAGAATCAAATAAATCGAAATAATTAAGGCCTATTCTTTTCATTTTTTGTTTTATTGACGTTCGTAAGTAAAAAGAGAAAGGGAAAAATCACTAAACAAGATAAATCACCAACTACTACAGACCTCTATTTCCCCATTTCATCTAACCCGTATCCCTTTCTCGATTATCTCTCTAAAACAGAGATGCTTGACTGGGGCTTTACGAAAAGAATTTTTTTCTTTTTGACCCCGTTTTTCTATATTTCTTTTTCTAGAAAAGTAAATTATTCATCCAATCTAATATTGATTGGATACCTAAACACTCGTAGATTCTCGCGAGTCCGTCGTATATAAAGCACCTTCTGCCCCTTCGAATGCTTAAGTAATACAAATAGAAGAGAAGGGAGTCAGGAAGTCTTGATAGCCCCTGCTAATAGATTCGACTATTTCCTTGAATCTAAATATGAGGCGGATTTACAATATTTTCTTTTAGAAAAAACTTCAGACCACGTGCTTAGAATAAAAAAAAATCTCAACACTTTCTTTCCTCTGCTTCTCGCGGGAATCGTTCTG